TGCAGTAGCGGTCCTTATATATCGTATTAACAATCGAAATATGGTCGAAAGAAAAAATCTCTATTTGATGGGGCTTCTTCCTATACCTATGAATTCTATTGGACCCAGAAATGATACATTGGAAGAATCTTTTGGGTCTTCCAATATCAATAGGTTGATTGTTTCGCTCCTGTATCTTCCAAAAGGAAAAAAGATCTCTGAGAGTTGTTTCATGGATCCGAAAGAGAGTACTTGGGTTCTCCCAATAACTAAAAAGTGTATCATGCCTGAATCTAACTGGGGTTCGCGGTGGTGGAGGAACCGGATCGGAAAAAAGAGGGATTATAGTTGTAAGATATCTAATGAAACCGTAGCTGGAATTGAGATCTCATTCAAAGAGAAAGATATCAAATATCTGGAGTCTCCTTTTGTATCCTATATGGATGATCCGATCCGCAAGGACCATGATTGGGAATTGTTTGATCGTCTTTCTCCGAGGAAGAAGCGAAACATAATTAACTGGAATTCGGGACAGCTATTCGAAATCTTAGTGAAACACTGGATTTGTTATCTCATGTCTGCTTTTCGTGAAAAAAGACCAATTGAAGCGGAGGGTTTCTTCAAACAACAAGGAGCTGGGTCAACTATTCAATCAAATGATATTGAGCATGTTTCCCATCTCCTCTCGAGAAACAAGTGGGGTATTTCTTTGCAAAATTGTGCTCAATTTCATATGTGGCAATTCCGCCAAGATCTCTTCGTTAGTTGGGGGAAGAATCCGCACGAATCGGATTTTTTGAGGAACGTATCGAGAGAGAATTGTATTTGGTTAGACAATGTGTGGTTGGTAAACAAGGCTCGGTTTTTTAGCAAGGTACGGAATGTATCGTCAAATATGCAATATGATTCCACAAGATCTATTTTCGTTCAAGTAACGGATTCTAGCCAATTGAAAGGATCTTCTGATCAATCCAGAGATCATTTTGATTCCATTAGTAATGAGGATTCGGAATATCACACATTGATCCATCAAAGAGAGATTCAACAACTAAAAGAAAGATCGATTCTTTGGGATCCTTCCTTTCTTCAAACGGAACGAACAGAGATAGAATCAGACCGATTCCCGAAATGCCTTTCTGGGGATGGGGATTCCTCAATGTCCCGGCTATTCACGGAACGTGAGACGCAGATGAATAATCATCTGCTTCCGGAAGAAATCGAAGAATTTCTTGGGAATCCTACAAGATCAATTCGTTCTTTTTTCTCTGACAGATGGTCAGAACTTCATCTGGGTTCGAATCCTACTGAGGGGTCCACTAGAGATCAGAAATGGTTGAAGAAACAACAAGATTTTTCTTTTGTCCCTTCCAGGAGATCGGAAAATAAAGAAATGGTTGATATATTCAAGATAATTACGTATTTACAAAATACCGTCTCAATTCATCCTATTTCATCAGATCCGGGATGTGATATGGTTCCGAAGGATGAACCGGATATGGACAGTTCCAATAAGATTTCATTCTTGAACCAAAATGCATTTTTTGATTTATTTCATCTATTCCATGACCAGAACAGGGGAGGATACACGTTGCACCACGATTTTGAATCAGAAGAGAGATTTCAAGAAATGGCAGATCTATTAACTCTATCAATAACCGAGCCGGATCTGGTGTATCATAAGGGATTTGCCTTTTCTATTGATTCCTACAGATTGGATTTCTTGAATGAGGTATTCAACTCCAGGGATGAATCGAAAAAGAAATCTTTATTGGTTCTACCTCCTATTTTTTATGAAGAGAATGAATCTTTTTATCGGAGGATCAGAAAAAAATTGGTCCGGATCTCCTGCGGGAATGCTTTGGAAGATCCAAAACCAAAAATAGTGGTATTTGCTAGCAACAACATAATGAAGGCAGTCAATCAATATAGATTGATCCAAAATCTGATTCAAATCCAATATAGCACCCGTGGGTACATAAGAAATGTATCGAATCAATTCTTTTTAATGAATAGATCCGATCGCAACTTCGAATATGGAATTCAAAGGGATCAAATAGGAAATGATACTCTGAATCATAGAACTATAATGAAATATACAATCAACCAACATTTATCGAATTTGAAAAAGAGTCAGAAGAAATGGTTCGATCCTCTTATTTCTCGAACCGAGAGATCCATGAATCGGGATCCTGATGCATATAGATACAAATGGTCCAAGGGGAGCAAGAATTTCCAGGAACGTTTGGAACATTTCGTTTCTGAGCAGAAGAGCCGTTTTCAAGTAGTGTTCGATCAATTATGTATTAATCAATATTCGATTGATTGGTCCGAGGTTATCGACAAACAAGATTTTTCTAAGTCACTTCGTTTCTTTTTGTCCAAGTCGCTTCTCTTTTTGTCCAAGTCACTTCCTTTTTTCTTTGTGAGTATCGGGAATATCCCCATTCATAGGTCCGAGATCCACATCTATGAATTGAAAGGTCCGAATGATCAACTCTGCAATCAGTTGTTAGAATCAATA